TTTCTTTTGGTGTGAATTTCACGCGACATGGAAAACCCTGCCTTAGAGAATCATGTCTTTCAATATAATACTCACTCATATTTAGTTCATAATCCGAGTAATTTTATCTATATGCCTATTCTCATAGGAAATAGGAAATGTTCAAAATTTAATGACTATTCATCGATTTTATTTTTATGCAAATAGGGGGCAAGAAAGCTCTATGAAAAAATGGTGGTTCAATTCGATGTGGTCTAAGAAGGAGTTAGAACACAGCTGTGGATTAAGTAAATCAACGGAAAGTCTTGGTCCTATTGAAAATACTAGGGAAGATACGAGTCAAAATGATACAGAAAAAAACATTCATAGTTGGCGAAATAATGACAGTTCTAGTTACAGTAATGTTGATCATTTATTTCCTGTCATGGACATTCGGAATTTCATCTCTGATAAGACTTTTTTACTTAGAGATAGTAAGGGGGACAGTTATGCCATATATTTTGATATTGAAAATCAAATTTTTGAGATTGACAAAGATCATTCTTTTCTCAGTGAACTACAAAGTTCTTTTTCGAATTATTTGAATTCAAGTTATCTGAACACTCGATCTAAGAGTGGCGATACTTATAATGATTGTTCCATGTATGATACTAAATATAGTTGGAATAATCATATTCATAATTGCATTGACAATTATCTTTATTCTCAAATCTGTATGGGGAGTTCCATTCCAAGTGGTAGTGACAGTGACATTTTTAGTTACATTTTTAGTTACATTTTTAGTGAAAGTGGAAATACGAGTGAAAGTTTCAGTTTAAGAACTATCAGGAATGGTAGTAATTTAACTACAAGAGAAAGTTCTACGAATCTTGATATAACTCAATTTGGGGATGAAACTGAAGAAAGTTCTACGAATCTTGATATAACTCAAGAAAGTTCTACGAATCTTGATATAACTGAAGAAAGTTCTACGAATCTTGATATAACTGAAGAAAGTTCTACGAATCTTGATATAACTCAATTTGGGGATGAAACTGAAGAAAGTTCTACGAATCTTGATATAACTCAATTTGGGGGTGGAACTGAAAAATATAGGCATTTGTGGGTTCGATGCGAAAATTGTTATGGATTAAATTATAAGAAATTTTTTAAGTCACAAATGAATATTTGTGAACACTGTGGAGATCATTTGAAAATGAGTAGTTCAGAGAGAATCGAACTTCCGATTGATCCGGGCACTTGGAGCCCTATGGATGAAGACATGCTTTCTTTGGATCCCATTGAATTTGATTTAGAGGAGGACGGTATTCCTGATGAAGATGAATTTGATTTGGAGCAGGAACCAGACGGTATTCCTGATAAAGATGATTTGGAGGAGGAACCAGACGGTATTCCTGATGAAGATGATTTCGAGGAGGAACCAGACGGTATTCCTGATGAAGATGATTTCGAGGAGGAACCAGACGGTATTCCTGATGAAGATGATTTGGAGGATCCTGATGAAGATGATTTGGAGGAGGACGGTATTCCTGATGAAGATGATTTGGAGGAGGACGGTATTCCTGATGAAGATGATTTGGAGGAGGACGGTATTCCTGATGAAGATGATTTAGATTTGGAGGAGGAACCTTATAAAGATCGTATTGATTCTTATCAAAGAGAGACCGGGTTAACTGAAGCTGTTCAAACAGGTATAGGTCAACTAAACGGTATTCCTGTAGCAATTGGGGTTATGGATTTTCAGTTTATGGGAGGTAGTATGGGATCCGTAGTAGGGGAAAAAATCACCCGGTTGATTGAATATGCTACCAAAAATTTCCTACCCCTTATTCTAGTATGTGCTTCCGGAGGGGCACGGATGCAAGAAGGAAGCTTGAGCTTAATGCAAATGGCTAAAATATCGGCTGCTTTATATGATTATCAATCAAATAAAAAGTTATTCTATATATCAATCCTTACATCTCCTACTACGGGTGGGGTGACAGCCAGTTTTGGTATGTTGGGAGATATCATTATTGCCGAACCCAACGCCTACATTGCATTTGCAGGTAAAAGAGTAATTGAACAAACATTGAATACGACAGTACCTGAAGGTTCACAAGAAGCCGAATATTTATTCGATAAGGGTTTATTCGATCCAATCGTACCGCGTAATCTTTTAAAGGGCGTTCTCAGTGAGTTATTTCAGCTGCACGCTTTTTTTCCTTTATCGAAATTAGAATTCGAATGAATTTATTAATATAATAACATAATAAAATAACAAAAAAAATATAACAAACAGGTACAATATAGTAAATCGAGGTACCCATTCTATGACAACTATCAACTTTCCCTCTATTTTTGTGCCTTTAGTAGGCCTAGTATTTCCGGCAATTGCAATGGCTTCTTTATTTCTTCATGTTCAAAAAAACAAGATTGTTTAGATCTTGTGTGCCAAATCTCATTTTTCAAGACTTCGACTTGAATCATAACACAGATATCTATTTAACAGAATGGTCTACCGCGTTATTTCTTCCGAACATATAAAGAACGAGCCCTTATGCATGTGAAAACATGACATTAGGGGTAGATCTTATTATTTTAGATCTAACTAGTTTAAAGTAAAGATTCACATCAGAATAGTACTAGTTGATGAGAGTTACATCGGAAACAAAAAGAATAAGGAAAGTCAAATTCATTTGAGATATTCTTTCAATAAAAATTAAATGCAACCCGATCTACTATGAATTGGCGATCAGAACGTATATGGATAGAACTTATAACGGGATCTCGAAAAATAAGTAATTTCTGCTGGGCATTTATCCTTTTTTTAGGTTCATTAGGATTCTTATTGGTTGGAATTTCTAGCTATCTTGGTAGGAATTTGATATCTTTATTCCCCCCCCAGCAAATTCTTTTTTTTCCACAAGGGATCGTGATGTCTTTCTATGGGATCGCAGGCCTTTTTATTAGCTCCTACTTGTGGTGTACAATTTCGTGGAATGTAGGTAGTGGTTATGATCGATTCGATAGAAAAGAAGGAATAGTATGTATTTTTCGTTGGGGATTTCCTGGTAAAAATCGTCGCATCTTCCTACGATTTCTTATAAAAGATATTCAGTCCATTAGAATAGAACTAAAAGAGGGTATTTATACTCGTCGTGTCCTTTATCTGGAAATCAGAGGCCAGGGGGCCATTCCCTTGACTCGTACTGATGAGAATTTGACTCCACGAGAAATTGAACAAAAAGCGGCTGAATTGGCCTCTTTCTTGCGTGTACCAATTGAAGTATTTTGAAATGAATGCTTTCTTTCTGAGCTCGGAATAAAATAAAAACTCTACAATCCTATTTTTATACGGCGTACCTTAACGGAAATTTCATCCGAACACCCATTCGGGTCAAAACAGACGTATACAAGTATACAGAAAAACCAAAAAGGAATTTTTTTTTTGTCTACAAATTTGTAGACAAAAAGAGGTCGTTTATTCAGATCGAAATAATAATGGATTCATTCCATATATCAAATCGAAATAAATAACTTTCTTTAGGCCCAGTAGTTAGAATTGATAGGTTAGATACAATACAAATAAATCATGTAGTTTTATTATATTATTTCGCAATCTTTCGTTTTATTTTTATTCTTTCTTTTGTTCTCTTTAATGATCAAACAATTGGCTTTCTTAATTAGAACGATAATTTTTTTATGCTAATTTTGTCTTGTTTTGCCACCCATTTTTGATCATCACATTCAGACCCTCAATTCTTTATTTTGGGCTATGGGTAACTCATGAAATTTTTCCAAATATTTAATTGATATTTTGGTAGTAAAGTAAGTTCTCTCGTCTTGAAATAAAAAAAAAAACGAATATTAATGAATTAAAGGGGCTGTTCCACGTATTCATTAAAAGGAAGGAATTGCTTCGAATTTGACCAATTGCAATATCTGGAAACATCCCCCCTTTTTTTTTTTATTTCTTCATTCGAATTCGGAGTAGATTCTTTATTCTATATTTTGTATTTTTTCAAGATTCAAGGACTAATTATCAAATTACAACAAAAAACAGAGAATAGATTCATAGATTCGATACTTTGTAATAGAGTAATAGAACTCATGTTTCATAGAAATATTAGGTCGCATAGAGTCGACGAGTGCGACGGGTTCGTTAACAATTTCTAGATGAAAAAAAAATGGAAAAAAAGAAAGCATTTATTCCCTTTCTATATCTTGCATCTATAGTATTTTTACCCTGGGGGATCTCTTTATCATTTCAAAAAAGTCTGGAATCTTGGGTTACTAATTGGTGGAATATTAAGCAATCTGAAACTTTTTTGAATGATATTCAAGAAACGAGTCTTCTAGAAAAATTCATCGAATTAGAGGAGCTCCATTTGTTAGACGAAATGATAAAGGAATACCCGGAAACACATCTACAAAAGCTTCCTATAGGAATCCACAATGAAACGATTCAATTGATCAAGATGCACAATGAGGATTGTATCCATATGATTTTGCACTTCTCGACAAATATAATCTGTTTCCTTATTCTAAGTGGTTATTCTATTCTGGGGAATAAAGAACTTATTCTTCTTAACTCTTGGATTCAGGAATTCCTATATAACTTAAGCGACACAATAAAAGCTTTTTTTATTCTTTTATTAACCGATTTATGTATCGGATTTCATTCGCCCCACGGTTGGGAACTAATGATTGGCTCTATCTACAAAGATTTTGGATTTGTGCATAACGATCAAATTATATCTGGTCTTGTTTCCACTTTTCCAGTCATTCTAGATACAATTTTGAAATATTGGATTTTCCGTTATTTAAATCGTGTATCCCCATCACTTGTAGTGATTTATCATTCAATGAATGATTGAAAAGAAAAAGTCTATCCGGATATGAATCCAATTAGAATTTATAGTTATAATCTTTCTTAAACTGCCTTCCTACATAATCAAAGCATTCATAATCGTACTTACTCTTTCTATTTCTACCCATCTAAGGCGGGGAGTTCCCCCCATATTCCAGTAATATTTTTT